AATTCAGACTCATGTGACAAGCCAGGGCCCTGAAAGAATTACTAAGGAAATACCGCATCTAGAGACTCATTTACTCCGAAATTTAGACAGAAATGGAATCGTTATGCTGGGATCTTGGGTAGAAACAGGTGATATTTTAGTAGGTAAATTAACGCCTCAGACAGCGAACGAATCGTCGTATTCCCCGGAGGATAGATTATTACGAGTCATACTTGGCATTCAGGTATCCACTGCAAAAGAAACTTCTCTAAAACTACCTATAGGTGGAAGGGGTCGCGTTATTGATGTGAGATGGATTCAGAAAAAGGGGGGTTCCAGTTATAATCCAGAAATGATTCGTGTATATATTTCACAGAAACGTGAAATCAAAGTAGGTGATAAAGTAGCTGGAAGACATGGGAATAAAGGTATCATTTCAAAAATTTTGCCTAGACAAGATATGCCCTATTTGCAAGATGGGACACCTGTTGATATGGTCTTCAACCCATTAGGAGTACCCTCACGAATGAATGTGGGACAGATATTTGAATGTTCGCTCGGATTAGCGGGGGATCTGCTAAAGAAACATTATAGAATAGCACCTTTTGATGAGAGATATGAACAAGAGGCTTCGAGAAAACTAGTGTTTTCTGAATTATATGAAGCCTGTAAGCAAACAAAAAATCCATGGGTATTTGAACCCGAGTATCCAGGAAAAAGCAGAATATTTGATGGAAGAACAGGGGATCCTTTTGAACAACCTGTTCTAATAGGAAAGTCCTATATCCTAAAATTAATTCATCAAGTTGATGATAAAATCCATGGACGTTCTAGTGGGCATTACGCACTTGTTACACAACAACCCCTTAGAGGAAGGGCCAAGCAAGGGGGACAACGAGTAGGAGAAATGGAAGTTTGGGCTCTAGAGGGATTTGGTGTTGCTCATATTTTACAAGAGATGCTTACTTATAAATCTGATCATATTAGAGCTCGTCAAGAAGTACTTGGTGCTACAATCGTTGGAGGAACAGTACCTAATCCCGAGGATGCTCCAGAATCTTTTCGATTGCTCGTTCGAGAACTACGATCTTTGGCTCTAGAACTGAATCATTTCCTTGTATCTGAGAAGAACTTCCAGATTAATAGGAAGGAAGCTTGATCTGAATGAATCAGAATTTCTATTCTATGATCGACCGGTATAAACATCAACAACTTCGAATTGGACCAGTTTCTCCTCAACAAATAAGGGCTTGGGCCAACAAAATCCTACCTAATGGAGAGATAGTTGGAGAGGTGACAAAACCCTATACTTTTCATTATAAAACCAATAAACCGGAAAAAGATGGATTGTTTTGTGAAAGAATCTTTGGACCCATAAAAAGTAGAATTTGTGCTTGTGGAAATTATCGAGTGATCAGAGCTGAAAAAGAAGACCCGAAATTTTGTGAACAATGCGGGGTGGAATTTGTTGATTCTAGGATACGAAGATATCAAATGGGATACATCAAACTCGCATGTCCAGTGACCCATGTGTGGTATTTGAAACGTCTTCCTAGTTATATCGCGAATCTTTTAGATAAACCCCTTAAAGAATTAGAAGGCCTGGTATACTGCGATGTGTGATTTGATCAAAATTTTAATTTTACAGATTCGGACTGAGAAACTGTCATCCCAATCAGATTGAATGGGATGCCCCGGCTCTGACATGTGTTTTGGGAAAAGTAACATGAAACTCAGAATTATGGGTATATTCAATACTTCCAAATGAAAGGGGAATTGATCCATGGTCGATTCTATAACAGATAAATAGGAATTGCTAGTTATACCTCGTGAAAAAAAAAAAAGACTTTTTCGTGGAATTAGCCATTCCATTTCTTTTAGAGAGAGATTCTCTTTAAGCAAGCAAATATATATAGCATGGTTACTGGAGTCTATTTATCGCATATATACTTCAAAGGACATCATGGCATAACCATCGAGGTGAGTAGAGACCTAAAAGGTCGAAGGGAATGATATATAGACAAGTAAATCCCTTACGAGTCCCAAAGTATCCCCTTAAAGGGGATTCATCATTTGAGGGGAAGTAGACTACTCAAAAATTTCACATTTCCATTTTGTCATAAGTAATTCAGAAAAATTTTTTAAAGTAAAAAAAAAAAAAAAAGAATGAATCAATGAAAGGTTGGTCCTTACTGGGAACTTGAGTAAGGAGTAGCTCTTTGTAGGGTAGGGTTTTATCGAACAAAACAAAGTTTAAAAAAAAGAAAGAACCCCTTTTTTTTTGCTGTAACTACTTGAGCCGGATGAGAGGAAACCTTCACGTCCGATTTTAAAGGGGGAAATCCAATCCTATAGGAATCTATCTCGATTTTTCTTTTGCTAGGCCCATATCTAAAAAACCTACTTTCTTACGATTACGAGGTTCATTCGAATATGAAATCCAATCCCGGAAATACAGCATCCCACTTTTTTTTACTACTCAAGGCTTCGAGACATTTCGAAATCGAGAAATCTCTACAGG